GGAGCGTGAGGTACTATTAAATCAAATCCATTTTTTGGGGGGATTCAGATTACTATTATCAATTAGAATGATTTATGGTTGGGTTGGTTGGGCTAATAAAATGAAGTATCCAGGCTCCGTTTAGAAAAACCCAATTGGTAATATATCTATGATTACTACTTGTATCATAAATAATTCCTATTTGTAAAGAAATCCCGTTTGGAAAGAGAAGCGGTCTCAATTAATCAATGTTAATCAATCGAATGGATGAATACATCAAATATTTGGCGGAAGGCATGAAATGAATTGAAAAAAAAAGAAAGTCATAACAAAAAGAAATGGTAATGAGAGCATTTGTCCTATATGTGCAAATAGAAATCGGGCGGATCTTTACCCGGAGTAGAGCATAAACCTAAAAAGATTAACGAGGCCCATTCAAGAACAAGAAAATTACATCGTGATTTGGATTGGATCTCGATGAAACAATACATCAATGAGAAGTTAATTCGATAAGTTTAGTGAATTCTTTTTTTTATTATAAGGAAAGGAGTCAAAACTCGTCTTTATTGAAAAATCGAAGAAAAAGTCCTTTCGTTAGAAACCTGCTATGAAAAAAGAAAGAGGACTGGAATCTACACATTGATTCGTTTTTTTTCGCAATTTTTTTTTGAACCGTATGCGTCAAAAGATGCATGTACGGTTCCTAAGGGATACAACTTTACCCTAATCAACCGACTTTATCGAGAAAGATTACTTTTTTTAGGCCAAGAGGTTGATAGTGAAATATCGAATCAGCTTATTGGTCTTATGGTATATCTCAGTATCGAGGATGATACCAAAGATCTGTATTTGTTTATAAACTCTCCTGGCGGATGGGTAATACCCGGAGTAGCTATTTATGATACTATGCAATTTGTGCGACCAGATGTACATACAATATGCATGGGATTAGCCGCTTCAATGGGATCTTTTATCCTAGTCGGAGGAGAAATTACCAAACGTCTAGCATTCCCTCACGCTTGGCGCCAATGAGGTTTTTATTTGAGAGAAAAAAAAAAAAAGACTATGCCTTCGCCATATGAAATATGAATATTAAGTAATAATAGCATGGCACTTTGAATTCGATATGAGAAAGTTTTTTATTGTTTTTTCAAAACATTAGATTATGTATCGAAAGAGTAGTATGAGATTAAAGGTATTTCCGATTTTATCTTATCTATCGGGAGTCCAGTTCAGCGTCACAAACTTTTTTGTTTTCACACTAGAGGACTTTTAACATATGTTATGAAAGAGTGCGAAAATAAAAAATAAAATAAGATTATTTTTTCCTTATTTTATTTGATCGGCTCAAAAAGAAACTTTGGGATTGCTGAATCACAGACAAAAAAAATCATAAATATATAAAGCAACGGAGCCATCATAGTATTTTTAAACTCCTTGGAAAGGAAGGGTGGTAATTTGATCATTTACCGATATGGGTCTGATAGATCCTATTTTTCTCTGTCTTTGATGGAAGGTAAGGGTCAATTTGATTGTAGAGCCGTATGCAACGCACAAAAGATGCCTGTACGGTTGTTCAATTCTATCTTTTTTTTGCTTGTTATTCTTTATCTTTCTTTCTTTTCTCTTCCTTTCATCATGCGAGATAGAGGAACCTTTTATTATGTTATATCATCAGGGTAATGATCCATCAACCTGCTAGTTCTTTTTATGAGGCACAAACGGGAGAATTTATCCTGGAAGCGGAAGAACTGCTGAAACTGCGTGAAACCCTCACAAGGGTTTATGTACAAAGAACGGGTAAACCTTTATGGGTTGTATCCGAAGACATGGAAAGAGATGTTTTTATGTCAGCAACAGAAGCCCAAGCTTATGGAATTGTTGATCTTGTAGCGGTTGCATGAAAATAGCATGGATTTCGCCCAACTCCGTGATTTGAGATTTTATCTTTTTATTTTACCAAGTTTAATATTCTATCTATTAAAACTTATTTAATAGAATATTAACTAGAAGTAATTCATAATCATCTGGTTAGGATCGATCTAAACCAGCCCATCATATTATGGATATGATTCAACATGCCAACTATTAAACAACTTATTAGAAATACAAGACAGCCAATCCGAAATGTCACGAAATCCCCCGCTCTTGGGGGATGCCCTCAGCGTCGAGGAACATGTACTAGGGTGTATGTGCGACTCGTTCAGATCATGAGCTAGCCCAAAAGAAAGAAAACAATTTTTCCAGTATCCATGATCAATACCGATGAATAGGATAGAATGGAAAAACAAACTCCATTCACTATCTAAAAATAAAAAAATCTATCATATCCCTATCCCTCTATTGTGTATGAAATTTATGGTTTCCATTGGTGCAAATCCAATCACCTCAATTTAAGATGATAAGCAATTCTCCATTGATAACAAATGGTTATCCATTAAGCGGAGGAAATCTGATTGAAAAAACAGAAAGATTAGGCTCTCCCCTCTTGCCAAGAACGGACTAACAAGGTCAGCTACCC